GAGACTGAAAATTTATTCGAGAAGGGCTTAGTCGACCTAATCGTACCACGTAATCTTTTAAAAAGCGTTGTTACTGATTTCTTGCAGTTCCACGGCTTCATTCCTGTGAAGTAAAATTCAATCAAGTAGAGTACGCCAAATTCAACTAGTCCAGTTAACTATTTGATTTTGATTTGTAGGAAACAAGAGGTCATTTTTTTTTCTTTGGCGACCTAAGATCTAATTGGAAAAAGAAAAATTGTGGATAACTCTTTTTTTGACTTTTTGACCCAGCTTACCGATTACTAATTAAGTTAAGAAGTAACTAGCAACTCATCCCTTTATCCGGGTGAGTTGCTCCTTTTGTGAAATTTGGCAAATAAAACGTATTTTGTCTTACGTATATAATCCGATTCAAATATTCAAATATCGAAAAGATAGACGTTTTTATCTTTCTCCATCTCCCAAATCGAATTCGAATATGTAAATGAATAAATGAGTCATATCATAAAATTATAAAAGATAGTGTAATAAAGTATCAATTTCCATCTTTCGATAATTTCTAAGAAACTCTTTCTTTATGAAATTATAAGATAAGACAAGAACAAAACACAAAGAAATGAAGAAAAATAAGAAATCATACATACCTTTCATATAGAAAGACGAATAAGTCTAAGAAATTTAGAACTAACTAAATGGACTTATTCTATAGATCTGCTTTAGATACTTATATCTCTACTAAGAATTTTAAAATTCATTATTCAATTATTCATTAGTATTATTGCAGTAATTGAGAATTACTACTACTAACTACAAATTCATAATAATAATTAGAATTCTTAATTCTAATTATTATTATTAGAAATCTAAAATATTCAAAAAAAAATAACAGGTGCAAATAGTCAATCGAGGTACCCCATTTTATGACAACTTTCTATTTTCCCTCTATTTTTGTGCCTTTAGTAGGCCTAGTATTTCCAGCACTTGCAATGGCTTCTTTATTTCTTCATGTTCAAAAAAACAAGATTGTTTAGAGCCAGGGGCTCATCTGTTTTTTTGAAACTAAGATTTGTAGCATAATTTTTTCGATAAATGGGGTCTAAACTATTTTTTCCGCCAAAAAAGTGCTTATGTCTGCAGAAAATTATCTATAGGTAAATGAATTCTAGCTGGTTTCAACAGGATCATTTGATTTGATGACTAAAATGTGTAAAGTTGGTGGATCTAGGTGTATATCAATATATATATTTGGATCATATGTATGGAGGGTATGTTATTATTATTTTAGATCGAACCAATTTGATGAATTACTCCTTACTACTTATAAATTTATAAATGGTTCATCTCAAACTAGTCCTAGTTCCTATCAAACTAGGACTAGTTGATGAGAGTTCCTTTCGAAACACAAAAGTAAAGTCAAAATAATTTTGGGTATTCTCCCAATTCCAATAAAATGAAATCAGATCAAGTATGAGTTGGCGATCAGAACATATATGGATAGAAGTTATAACGGGATCTCGAAAACTAAGTAATTTTTGCTGGGCCCTTGTCGTTTTTTTAGGTTCATTAGGATTCTTAGTGGTTGGAACTTCTAGTTATCTTGGTAAAAATTTGATATCTTTTTTTCCGTCTCAGCAAATCATTTTTTTTCCACAGGGGATCGTGATGTCTTTCTACGGGATTGCGGGTCTCTTTATTAGTTCCTATTTGTGGTGCACAATTTCCTGGAATGTAGGTAGTGGTTATGATCGATTCGATAGAAAGAAAGGAACGGTGTGTATTTTTCGTTGGGGATTCCCTGGAAAAAACCGTCGCATATTCCTTCGACTCCTTATAAAGGATATTCAATCCATTAGAATAGAAGTAAAAGAGGGTATTTATGCTCGCCGTATCCTTTATATAGATATTAGAGGTCGGGGGACTATTCCGTTGACCCGGACTGATGAGAATTTGACTCCGCGAGAAATTGAACAAAAAGCTGCAGAATTGGCCTATTTCTTGCGCGTACCAATTGAAGTCTTTTGAGAAAAAAAGGAATTGGGCTGAAGAACGAATGTTTTGTCAGCAGGAGGAAAAAATACAATAACAATAATCTTTTTTCTATAAGAAAAAGAAAAGATTTTCGGAAGTTTCACCTGAACGTTCAGTCGAGTCAAAGCCGGCCTATATGCTCTGGAACAACTATAAATATAAAACAAAACTCTTTTTTCTTCATTTGAATTCGAAGCGAAGTCTTAGTCTATTTCTGTATTCTCTCTAGATATTGAAAGAAAAGAAAAAAATAGATTTGATACCTTGTCTAGAACTCACGAGTGAAAAAACTATTAGATCACAGAGAGTCGACCGGGTTAATTAATAATTCACAGACGAAAAATGGCCAAAAAGAAAGCACCCACCCCCCTTTTGTATCTTGCATCTCTAGTCTTTTTGCCCTGGGGGATTTCTCTCTCATTTACGAAAAGTTTGGAATCTTGGATTACTAATTGGTCAAATACTGGTCAATCCGAAATTTTTTGGAATGATATTCAAAAAAAAAATATTGTCGAAAAGTTCCTAGAATTAGAGGAAATCCTCCTGTTAGACGAAATTTTCAAGGAATACTCGGAGACACATCTACAAAAGTTTTCTACAAGAATCCAAAAAGAAACGATCCAATTAATCACGATACACAACGAAGATCGTATCCATACGATTTTGCACTTATCAACAAATATAATCTGTTTTGTTATCCTAAGCGTCTATTCTATTTTAGGTAATGAAGAACTTGTTATTCTTAACTCTTGGACTCAGGAATTCCTATATAATTTAAGTGATACAATAAAAGCTTTTTTGATTCTTTTAATAACGGATTTATGTATCGGATTTCATTCACCCCACGGGTGGGAGCTAATAATTGGTTCTGTCTACAAAGATTTTGGATTTGTTCATAATGAACAAATTCTATCTGGTCTTGTTTCCACCTTTCCAGTTATTCTGGATACTCTTTTTAAATATTGGATTTTCCGTTATTTAAATCGTGTATCTCCGTCACTAGTAGTTATTTATCATTCAATGAATGATTGAAAAATGATCCACCAATAGTAATCTAATCCAAAAACTTTCTATCCGGTGGATTTTGCATTCCAGAGTATTTCAGTCAAATTCTAGTAAATCGCAGAATCGTGGACAGGGACTTGTACTAGCGACCTATCCCAATTTATTGTAGAAATTTTCGGATCAATGATTAGACTATGCAAACTATGCAAACTCGAAATACTTTTGTTTGGATAAAGGAACAGATTTTTCGATCTATTTCCGTATCACTGATGATATGTATCATCACCCATACGTCGATTGCAGGTGCATATCCCATTTTTGCACAGCAGGGTTATGAAAATCCACGAGAGGCAACCGGGCGTATTGTATGTGCCAATTGCCATTTAGCTAACAAGCCAGTGGATATTGAGGTTCCACAAGCGGTACTTCCAGATACTGTATTTGAAGCAGTTGTTCGAATTCCTTATGATAAGCAAGTGAAACAAGTTCTTGCTAATGGTAAGAAGGGCGGTTTGAATGTGGGGGCTGTTCTTATTTTACCGGAGGGTTTTGAGTTAGCTCCTTCCGACCGTATTTCTCCCGAGATGAAAGAAAAAATAGGAAATTTGTCTTTTGTGAACTACCGCCCTGCTAAAAAAAATATTCTTGTGATAGGGCCCGTCCCCGGTCAGAAATATAGTGAAATCACGTTTCCTATTCTTTCTCCCGACCCCGCTACTAAGAAAGATGTTCATTTCTTAAAATATCCTATATACGTAGGAGGGAATAGGGGAAGGGGTCAGATTTATCCCGACGGAAGCAAGAGTAACAATACCGTTTATAATGCGACGGGCGCGGGTATAGTAAGTAAAATCATCCGAAAAGAAAAGGGAGGATATGAAATATCCATCACAGATCCGTCGGATGGACGTCAAGTGGTTGATATTATCCCTCCAGGACCGGAACTTCTTGTTTCCGAGGGTGAATCCATCAAATTGGATCAACCATTAACCAGTAATCCAAATGTTGGTGGATTTGGTCAGGGAGATGCCGAAATAGTACTCCAAGATCCATTACGTGTCCAAGGTCTTTTGTTCTTCTTGGGATCTGTTGTTTTGGCACAAATCTTTTTGGTTCTTAAAAAGAAACAGTTTGAGAAAGTTCAATTGTCCGAAATGAATTTCTAGACTCGCGAATTTATCGACATCAAGTTCGTAATAAAGAACCGACTTCTTATTGTCGATTATGTAGGATTAAAAAAAAACAAATGCAATTCTGAAAAACCTTTTATTTACTTTATGATTTTTTTTAGCCAAATTTGATTAGTACGACTATGTGATTTTGTCTAGATTTCAATGGGAGGCATTTGATTCAATTTCAACTAGAATCCAATTGGTATAGATATTCGTATTAATATATAAATATAATAAACGGGTATATAGAACGAACTAGAAATGTGGGAAAAAAAAGTCTAGGAGGGATTATTCGTCTTCCTACTCTTTCGACACAAGAAAAGGATTTCTTGTGTCGAAAGAGTAATGATTTTGGATTATGTTCGTAAAAAATGCCTAGTCTTGGTGTCGGTTTTCCAGATGTATCAGAACTTTTTTTATTACATACAATAAAATTACATTACAATAGAGTAGTAGACAAAAAAAGGGGGACAGGTGCATTTTCATTTTATTAATGAATGAAATTCTATTTAATTAAATGAATTAAATAGAACTTATTCATCAATGAACTTTGCATTTTTCTGAAATAGTAAAAAAAAAAAAAAACGAAATATAAATACTATAAATAGAAATAAATAGAATATAACTAATATAACTAGAGTAAATAGAGTATAGAAAGTATTTGTCGAATCGACAGAAATATAGATTACGCTAAGTTGCGTAATTTTCCCTTTCGTCTAACTTGGAAAGGATCCATAGATCCTATCAAGATCAAAGAACGGGTCTTTTGAATTTGGAATCAATAAATAAACAATAAAGTGCATTTTTAAAAAT